GCTGGCGTAGCTTAAATAAAGCATAACACTGAAGATGTTAAGATGAACTTTAAAAAGTTTCGCAGGCACAAAGGCTTGGTCCTGACTTTACTATTAGCTTTAACCTGATTTATACATGCAAGTATCCGCATCCCTGTGAGAATGCCCTCAATCCCCTGCCCGAGGACAAGGAGCGGGCATCAGGCACATAAACTAGCCCAAGACGCCTTGCTACGCCACACCCCCAAGGGACTTCAGCAGTAATAAACATTAAGCCATAAGTGAAAACTTGACTTAGTCACGGTTACAAGGGTCGGTAAAATTCGTGCCAGCCACCGCGGTTATACGAAAGACCCCAGTTAATAGCCACGGCGTAAAGGGTGGTTAAGGAATATATTAAATAAAGCTAAAGATCTTCTAAGCCGTCATACGCACTCCGAAGACACGAAACCCAAACACGAAAGTAGCTTCAAACCCCTCCTGACCCCACAAAAGCTAAGAAACAAACTGGGATTAGATACCCCACTATGCTTAGCCATAAACCTAGATGTAACCTTACATTTACATCCGCCCGGGTACTACGAGCACAGCTTAAAACCCAAAGGACTTGGCGGTGCCTCAGACCCACCTAGAGGAGCCTGTTCTAGAACCGATAACCCCCGTTAAACCTCACCACTTCTTGTTTTCCCCGCCTATATACCGCCGTCGTCAGCTTACCCTGTGAAGGTCCAATAGTAAGCAAAATGGATACACCCAAAAACGTCAGGTCGAGGTGTAGCGTATGAAGTGGGAAGAAATGGGCTACATTTTCTAAATAACAGAATATTACGGACAACACCCTGAAAATGGTGCTCAAAGGTGGATTTAGTAGTAAAAAGCAAATAGAGAGTCCTTTTGAATTAGGCTCTGAGGCGCGCACACACCGCCCGTCACTCTCCCCCACCCACTAAACCTAAAACTTATATATAATACATCAAATATCAACACGGGGAGGCAAGTCGTAACATGGTAAGTGTACCGGAAGGTGCACTTGGAATAATCAGAACGTGGCTAAAATAGTAAAGCATCTCCCTTACACCGAGAAGACATCCATGCAAATTGGGTCGTTCTGAGCCAAACAGCTAGCTTAATCACCTAAACAACCAAAACAATATTAAAATTCTTAATAAAACCACAATACACAAAACTAAAACATTTTTCCGCCCAAGTATATGAGACAGAAAAGGCAAGCAATAAGCTATAATAATAGTACCGCAAGGGAACGCTGAAAAAGAAATGAAACAAATCATCAAAGCATAAAAAAGCAGAGATTTATCCTCGTACCTTTTGCATCATGATTTAGCCAGTCCCCCTGAGCAAAGCGCACTTCAGTTCAAATCCCCGAAACTAAGTGAGCTACCCCGAGGCAGCCTACCAAATAGGGCCAACCCATCTCTGTGGCAAAAGAGTGGGAAGACCTCCGGGTAGAGGTGATAGACCTACCGAACTTAGTTATAGCTGGTTGCCTAAAAAATGAATAGTAGTTCAGCCTCGCACTCCTTCCCCCACAAGCACCCAAAACCCAACGAGTCAAAGAAACATGCGAGAGTTAGTCAAAGGGGGTACAGCCCCTTTGAAAAAGGATACAACCTCAACAGGAGATTAAAGATTATATTAAACAAGATGTACCGCCCCAGTGGGCCTAAAAGCAGCCACCTGCATAGACAGCGTTAAAGCTCAAGCGAACTAAAAATCCATTATTCAAATAATTTATCCAAAATCCCTAATAATATTAGGCTACTCCATGTCTACATGGAAGAAATACTGCTAAAATGAGTAATAAGAAGGAACCCCCTTCTCCTAAGCCTACGTGTATACTAGATCGGACCCCCCACTAGTAATTATCGAACCCAACCAAAGAGGGTAATGTGACTATATCAAACACCAAGAAAACACCACAGCCACAATCGTTAACCCCACACCGGAAGGCCCCCAGGAAAGACTAAAAGAAAAGGAAGGAACTCGGCAAACACAAGCCTCGCCTGTTTACCAAAAACATCGCCTCCTGCAAACATCAATGTATAGGAGGTCCTGCCTGCCCAGTGACAAGTTAAACGGCCGCGGTATTTTGACCGTGCGAAGGTAGCGCAATCACTTGTCTTTTAAATGAAGACCTGTATGAATGGCAAAACGAGGGCTTAACTGTCTCCCTTCTCCAGTCAATGAAATTGATCTATCCGTGCAGAAGCGGGTATACAAATACAAGACGAGAAGACCCTTTGGAGCTTAAGATAAAAGATCAACTATGTCAAGGGCCCAATATAAGCCAAACTAAATAGTAACTGATCCCTATCTTCAGTTGGGGCGACTGCGGGAGAAAACAAAGCTCCCATGAAGACTGGGACAAACACCCTAAAACCAAGAAAGACATTTCTAAGTCACAGAACATCTGACCACCAAAGATCCGGCTACCTGCCGACCAACGAACCTAGTTACCCTAGGGATAACAGCGCAATCCCCTTTCAGAGTCCATATCGACAAGGGGGTTTACGACCTCGATGTTGGATCAGGACATCCTAATGGTGCAGCCGCTATTAAGGGTTCGTTTGTTCAACGATTAAAGTCCTACGTGATCTGAGTTCAGACCGGAGCAATCCAGGTCAGTTTCTATCTGTAATGCCACTCTTCCCAGTACGAAAGGACCGGAAAAGGGGGGCCCATGTTACAAACAAGCCCCACCCCCACTTAATGACACCAACTAAATTAAATAAGGGAAAGGCACAATACCACATCTAGATAATATTATTAAGATGGCAGAGCCCGGACAATTGCAAAAGGCCTAAGCCCTTTCCTCCGGAGGTTCAAATCCTCCTCTTAATTATGCTAATCCTGCTAACCACACATGTAATTAATCCTCTCGCCTACATTGTGCCCGTATTACTAGCCGTGGCCTTCTTAACCCTAATCGAACGGAAAGTACTAGGGTATATACAACTCCGCAAAGGCCCTAATGTAGTAGGCCCATACGGGCTCCTTCAACCGATTGCAGATGGAGTCAAACTATTTATTAAAGAACCAATCCGCCCCTCCACCTCCTCCCCCTTCCTATTCCTAACTACCCCTATCCTAGCCCTCGCCCTAGCCATAATACTATGAGCCCCCATGCCCCTCCCCCACCCAGTAACTGACCTAAACCTAGGCATACTATTTATCCTAACCCTCTCTAGCCTCGCAGTCTACTCAATCTTAGGCTCAGGATGAGCTTCTAACTCAAAATACGCACTAATTGGAGCCCTCCGAGCAGTCGCCCAAACTATTTCATATGAAGTAAGCCTAGGCCTAATCCTATTATCCATTATTCTCTTCACAGGAGGCTTCACCTTACAAATATTTAACACTACCCAAGAAACAATCTGACTCCTAATCCCAGCCTGACCTCTAGCTGCCATATGATACATCTCCACCCTAGCAGAAACAAACCGAGCCCCATTTGACCTCACAGAAGGAGAATCCGAACTAGTCTCTGGGTTCAACGTAGAGTATGCCGGCGGCCCATTCGCACTATTCTTCCTAGCCGAATATGCAAACATCCTCTTAATAAATACATTATCCACCATTCTCTTCATAGGCGCAACATATCCCCCCACAATACCAGAACTAGCATCAATTAACATTATAACAAAAGCCGCACTACTATCCATGCTTTTCCTCTGAGTACGTGCCTCCTACCCACGATTCCGATACGACCAACTTATACACCTAGTATGAAAAAACTTTTTACCAATAACCCTAGCACTTATCTTATGACACGCCGCGCTCCCAATCGCACTCACTGGCCTGCCCCCCCAACTATAACCCGGAGCTGTGCCCGAACGTCCAAGGACCACTTTGATAGAGTGAATCACGGAGGTTAAAATCCTCCCAGCTCCTAGAAAGAAAGGACTCGAACCTATATCCTGGAGATCAAAACTCCAAGTGTTTCCACTACACTACTTCCTAGTAAGATCAGCTAAACAAGCTATTGGGCCCATACCCCAAAAATGTAGGCTAACCCCTTCTCTTATAAATGAGCCCCTACCTTATCACAATCTTATTATCAAGTCTAGGACTAGGTACAACCCTCACCTTCATCAGCTCCCACTGACTTCTAGCCTGAATAGGCCTAGAAATCAATACACTAGCAATTCTACCACTAATAACCCAACACCACCACCCACGAGCAGTAGAAGCCGCCACCAAATATTTTTTAGCCCAAGCTGCTGCAGCAGCAACCATCCTATTTGCCAGCACTATTAATGCCTGAACAACAGGAGAATGAAATATCTGCTGCTTATCCCACCCCGTTGCTACAGCACTAACAACCATGGCCCTAGCACTAAAAGTAGGTCTAGCCCCCTTACACTTTTGAATGCCTCCCGTTATACAAGGACTAGACCTGCCAACAGGACTAATCATGGCAACCTGACAAAAACTAGCGCCATTTGCCCTAATCATTCAAATGGCACCGTCAACCAGCCCACAACTAATCACAGCCCTAGGACTATGCTCCATCTTCATCGGGGGCTGAGGAGGCCTCAATCAAACTCAACTACGTAAAATCCTAGCCTACTCATCAATTGCCCACCTAGGCTGAATAATCATTATTGTACAGTTTAATCCCCAACTAACAATTCTAGCCCTAACCACTTACATCATTATAACAGCAACAATCTTCCTAACATTCAAATTAACAACCACAACAAAAATCAACACACTAGCCATAAGCTGATCAAAAACCCCCGCCCTTACCGTCACAACAGCCCTTGCCCTACTCTCCCTAGGAGGTCTGCCCCCACTCACAGGTTTTATGCCAAAATGACTAATTCTGCAAGAACTCACCATACAAAAACTCCCACTCACCGCAACCATCGCAGCCCTCAGCGCCCTACTAAGCTTATACTTTTACCTACGACTATGCTATTCTATAACACTAACAATTGCCCCAAACACAAATAACGCATCAACCCCCTGACGACTACAAAATACCCAAAACACAATACCCCTAGCCACCTTCACAGCCTTAACACTACTACTACTCCCACTAACCCCCCTAGCCCAAACGCTACTCAACTAGAGATTTAGGATAACCAGACCAAAAGCCTTCAAAACTTTAAGCAGGAGTGAAAATCTCCTAATCTCTGAATAAAACTTGCAGGACTCTATCCAACATCTTCTGAATGCAACTCAGACACTTTAATTAAGCTAAAGCCTTACTAGATGAGAAGGCCTCGATCCTACAAACTCCTAGTTAACAGCTAGACGCTCAAGCCAGCGAGCATTCATCTACTTTCCCCGCCGTTCAGACAAAAAGGCGGGGAAAGCCCCGGCGGGGAATTAACCCACCTCTCTGGATTTGCAATCCAACATGCTATACACCACGGGGCTCAATACTGATAGGAAAAGGACTTAAACCTTTGTTCATGGAGCTACAATCCACCGCCTAGCCCTCGGCCACCCTACCTGTGACAATCACACGCTGATTCTTCTCAACTAACCACAAAGATATTGGCACCCTTTACTTAGTATTTGGTGCTTGAGCCGGAATAGTTGGTACAGCCCTTAGCCTACTAATTCGGGCTGAGCTAGCCCAACCCGGCGCTCTCCTAGGCGATGACCAAATCTATAATGTTATCGTCACCGCCCATGCCTTCGTAATAATCTTCTTTATAGTAATACCCATCATGATCGGAGGATTCGGAAACTGACTTGTCCCACTTATAATTGGGGCACCAGATATAGCATTCCCCCGAATAAACAATATAAGCTTCTGACTCCTCCCTCCCTCATTCCTTCTTCTTCTGGCCTCTTCTGGTGTTGAAGCAGGGGCAGGCACAGGATGAACCGTTTATCCCCCTCTTGCAGGAAACCTCGCACACGCCGGAGCTTCTGTAGATTTAACAATCTTCTCATTACATCTTGCTGGGGTGTCGTCCATTCTTGGGGCCATTAACTTTATTACAACAATTATTAATATAAAACCTCCAGCTATCTCACAATACCAAACACCGCTATTCGTGTGAGCTGTCCTCATCACAGCAGTACTCCTATTGCTCTCCCTCCCCGTATTAGCCGCAGGTATTACAATACTCCTTACCGATCGAAACTTAAATACTACATTCTTTGACCCCGCAGGAGGAGGAGACCCCATCCTCTACCAACACCTATTCTGATTCTTTGGTCACCCAGAAGTTTACATTTTGATCCTCCCTGGATTTGGGATAATCTCCCACATCGTAGCCTATTACGCTGGTAAAAAAGAACCATTTGGATATATGGGAATAGTATGAGCCATGATGGCAATTGGTCTCCTAGGCTTCATTGTATGGGCCCACCACATGTTTACAGTAGGTATAGACGTAGATACTCGAGCATACTTTACATCTGCAACAATAATTATCGCAATCCCAACAGGAGTAAAAGTGTTTAGCTGACTTGCCACCCTCCATGGAGGAGCAATTAAATGAGAAACCCCCATGCTATGGGCCCTAGGGTTTATTTTCCTCTTTACCGTAGGAGGATTAACCGGAATTGTACTAGCCAACTCATCCCTAGACATTGTATTACATGATACCTACTATGTAGTAGCCCACTTCCACTATGTCTTATCCATAGGAGCCGTATTCGCCATTATAGGAGCATTTGTACACTGATTCCCCCTATTTACAGGTTATACAATACATGATACCTGAACAAAAATCCACTTCGGGACCATATTCGCAGGTGTTAACCTCACCTTCTTCCCCCAACATTTCCTAGGCCTAGCCGGGATACCACGACGTTACTCAGACTACCCAGACGCCTATTCATTATGAAATATTATTTCATCAGTAGGTTCCTTAGTCTCCCTAGTAGCAGTTGTAATATTCTTATTTATTTTATGAGAAGCTTTCACCGCTAAACGAGAAGTCTTATCCGTGGAACTAACCGCCACAAATGTAGAATGACTACACGGTTGCCCCCCGCCCTACCACACATTTGAAGAGCCAGCATTCGTACAAGTGCAAACAAACTAACGAGAAAGGAAGGAATTGAACCCCCATAAACTAGTTTCAAGCCAGTTACATAACCACTCTGTCACTTTCTCCTATAAGGTACTAGTAAAATGAAGATTACCCTGCCTTGTCAAGGCAAAATTACAGGTTAAAATCCTGTGTATCTTAAGCTTAATAGCTTAATGGCACATCCCTCACAACTAGGATTCCAAGACGCGGCCTCCCCTGTAATAGAAGAACTTCTCCACTTTCATGATCACGCCTTAATAATCGTTTTCCTAATCAGCACCCTAGTCCTATACATTATTGTCGTAATGGTTACCACCAAGCTCACCAACAAGTACATTTTAGACTCCCAAGAAATTGAAATCGTATGAACAATACTCCCAGCAGTAATTCTTATTATAATCGCCCTTCCGTCCCTACGAATCCTATATCTAATAGACGAAGTAAACGACCCACACCTCACAGTTAAAGCCATGGGCCACCAATGATATTGAAGCTACGAATATACCGACTATGAAAACTTAGCTTTTGACGCATATATAATCCCAACACAAGATTTAGCCCCCGGTCAGTTTCGCCTCCTAGAAACAGATCATCGAATAGTCATCCCAATAGAATCTCCTGTCCGAGTTTTAGTCTCAGCCGAAGACGTACTACACTCATGAGCAGTTCCAGCACTTGGCGTAAAACTAGACGCTGTCCCAGGCCGACTAAACCAAACATCATTCATTACTTCCCGTCCCGGAGTCTTCTACGGACAATGCTCTGAAATCTGCGGTGCTAACCACAGCTTTATACCAATTGTAGTAGAAGCCGTCCCCCTAGAACACTTTGAGAACTGATCCTCTCTCATACTTGAAGCCGCCTCACTGAGAAGCTAAATAGGGACTAGCGTTAGCCTTTTAAGCTAAAGATTGGTGCCCCCCAACCACCCCCAGTGACATGCCACAATTAAACCCCGCCCCATGATTTGCAATCCTTATATTCTCATGACTAATCTTCCTAACAGTAATTCCCAACAAAATTCTAAATCACTCTTTCACCAATGAAATTACCCCACTCAGCGCCAAAACCCTTAAATCAAGCACCTGAAACTGACCATGGCACTAAACCTATTCGACCAATTTATAAGCCCCACACACCTTGGAATCCCTCTAATCGCCATTGCACTCACACTACCATGAATTCTAATTCCATCCCCAACCAACCGCTACCAAAACAACCGACTAATTTCCCTCCAAAACTGATTTATTAAAACTTTTACTCACCAACTGCTAATGCCCATCAACAAAGGGGGACACAAATGAGCAATAATTCTGGCCTCCCTCATAATCTTTATCCTTACACTAAACATATTAGGCCTCCTACCATATACATTTACTCCCACAACACAACTATCCCTAAATATAGGCCTAGCTGTCCCACTATGACTCGCCACAGTTATTATTGGGATACGAAACCAACCAACTGTAGCCCTAGGCCACCTCTTACCGGAAGGCACCCCAGCCCTACTAATCCCAGTATTAATTGTCATCGAAACAATTAGCCTATTCATCCGACCCCTTGCCCTTGGGGTACGACTCACTGCTAACCTAACAGCAGGTCACCTGCTTATCCAATTAATCTCAACTGCAACTATTACCCTCCTCCCAACAATAACAACAGTAGCAACACTCACCGCCATCCTTTTAATTCTACTAACCCTTCTAGAAGTTGCAGTAGCTATTATCCAAGCCTACGTATTTGTCCTCCTATTAAGCCTATATCTACAAGAAAACGTCTAATGACCCACCAAGCACATGCATATCACATGGTTGACCCAAGCCCATGGCCTTTAACCGGCGCAGTAGCTGCTCTATTAGTAACATCAGGTTTAGCAATCTGATTCCACTTCCACTCCACAATCCTTCTAACACTTGGCCTAGTACTACTCCTACTCACAATATATCAATGATGACGAGACATCGTACGAGAAGGGACTTTCCAAGGACATCACACACCCCCCGTCCAAAAAGGTCTTCGATACGGAATAATCTTGTTTATTACATCAGAAGTTTTCTTCTTTCTAGGATTTTTCTGAGCATTCTACCATTCCAGCCTAGCCCCCGCCCCAGAATTAGGAGGGTGCTGACCACCAACAGGAATTACAACACTAGATCCATTTGAAGTTCCTCTCCTAAACACTGCCGTCCTCTTAGCCTCCGGAGTCACAGTAACATGGTCCCATCACAGCCTAATAGAAGGGGAACGCAAACAAGCAATCCACTCCCTAACCCTAACAATTCTACTTGGCTTCTATTTTACTGCACTCCAAGCTATAGAATACTATGAAGCCCCTTTTACCATCGCCGACGGAGTCTATGGCTCAACTTTCTTCGTCGCAACAGGCTTCCACGGACTCCATGTGATCATCGGCTCAACTTTCCTCGCCGTATGCCTCCTCCGACAAATCCGATACCACTTCACATCAGAACACCACTTTGGATTTGAAGCTGCTGCTTGATACTGGCACTTCGTAGACGTAGTATGACTATTCCTATACGTATCCATCTACTGATGAGGCTCATATCTTTCTAGTATTAAAGTTAGTACGAGTGACTTCCAATCACCTAGTTTTGGTTAAACCCCAAAGAAAGATAATGAACCTAGTTATAACCATTATATTTATTTCCACAGCCCTGTCCATGCTCCTAGCCCTAGTATCCTTTTGACTGCCCCAAATAAATCCGGATGCAGAAAAACTCTCTCCATACGAATGCGGATTTGACCCACTTGGCTCAGCACGTCTGCCATTTTCCATCCGATTCTTTTTAATCGCCATTCTTTTCCTCCTGTTTGACCTAGAAATTGCTCTACTCCTCCCACTACCCTGAGGCAACCAATTACCAGACCCAACCCACACCCTTCTATGAGCTTCAGCTGTATTAATTCTCCTTACACTGGGCCTAATCTACGAATGAATTCAAGGAGGACTAGAATGAGCTGAATAGGAGATTAGTCCAAACGCAAGACCTCTGATTTCGGCTCAGAAAACCACGGTTCAAGCCCGTGACCTCCTTATGACGCCCACATACTTCAGCTTTACCTCAGCATTTGCCTTAGGGCTCACAGGCTTAGCCTTCCACCGCACCCACCTCCTATCCGCCCTTCTCTGCCTAGAAGGAATAATACTATCCCTATTTATTGCACTAGCCCTATGAATACTACAACTAGAATCAACTGCATTCTCTGCCGCCCCTATCCTACTATTAGCTTTCTCAGCCTGTGAAGCCGGTGCAGGTCTCGCTCTTCTTGTTGCCACCGCCCGAACCCACGGTACCGACCGACTACAAGCCCTAAATCTACTACAATGCTAAAAATTTTGATCCCCACCATTATACTCCTGCCCACAATCTGACTTTCCCCCACCAAATGACTATGAACAACATCTACACTTCAAAGCCTATTAATTGCTTTATCTAGCCTTACTTGAATTAAGTGGTGTTCAGAAACAGGCTGAACACCCTCCAACCCATACATAAGTACAGACCCCCTATCAACCCCCCTCCTGGTCCTCACTTGCTGGCTCCTCCCACTTATAATTCTAGCAAGCCAAAACCATATCAAAACCGAACCAACTAGCCGCCAACGAAGCTACATCACCCTCCTAACATTTCTACAAATCTTCCTAATTATAGCATTCAGTGCTACTGAAATCATTATATTCTATATTATATTTGAAGCAACTCTGATTCCAACCCTAATTATTATTACCCGCTGAGGCAATCAAGCTGAACGACTGAATGCAGGGACATATTTCTTATTTTATACACTAGCAGGCTCCCTCCCCCTACTAGTTGCCCTACTATTACTCTACCAAGACACAAATACACTATCAATACTAACTATTCAATTTTCCAACCCTTTAACCCTCAACTCTTGAGGTGACAAAATCTGGTGAGCAGGATGCCTAATCGCCTTCTTAGTAAAAATACCACTTTACGGAGTACATCTATGACTACCAAAAGCTCATGTAGAGGCACCAGTAGCTGGCTCAATAGTACTAGCTGCAATTCTTCTAAAACTAGGAGGCTACGGAATAATACGCATAATAATTATACTAGACCCCTTATCCAAAGATATGGTCTACCCCATTATTGCCCTAGCCCTATGAGGAATCATCATGACAGGGTCAATTTGCCTACGACAAACAGACCTAAAATCATTAATTGCTTACTCCTCCGTAAGTCACATAGGCCTAGTCGCAGGAGGGATCCTAATCCAGACACCATGAGGATTTACCGGAGCATTAGTATTAATAATTGCCCACGGCCTAGTATCCTCCGCCCTATTTTGCCTAGCTAATACAACCTATGAACGAACCCACAGCCGAACAATAATCCTAGCCCGAGGATTACAACTTATTTTCCCCTTATCAGCCTTCTGATGATTCATTTCTAACCTAGCAAACCTAGCCCTCCCCCCATTACCAAACCTGATAGGAGAATTAGTTATTATTACAGCAATATTTAACTGATCCCCATGAACCCTCCTACTAACAGGATCTGGCACCCTAATCACCGCAGCCTACTCACTTTACCTATTCCTGATAACCCAACGCGGTCCCCTCCCCCAACACGCTATTAACCTCCAACCATTCCATACACGAGAACATTTACTAATAGCCCTCCACCTCCTTCCAGTCATCCTCCTCATTTCAAAGCCTGAAATTATATGAGGCTGATGATACTGTAGATATAGTTTAACCAAAACATTAGATTGTGGTTCTAAAAACAGAGGTTAAATCCCTCTTATCCACCGAAAGAGGCCAAGAGCAGTAAGGACTGCTAATCCCTACCCCCACGGTTAAACTCCGTGGCTCATTCAAATGCTTCTAAAGGATAATAGTCCATCCATTGGTCTTAGGAACCAAAAACTCTTGGTGCAACTCCAAGTAGTAGCTATGCTAAATACTATTATAACTTCCACCCTACTACTAACCTTAACAATTCTAACCTTACCACTTGCAACCACCCTAAGCCCTAAACCCTTAGACCAAAACTGAGCCATAAAATATGCAAAACCTGCCGTAAGCCTGGCATTTTTCATCAGCACCATTCCCCTACTCATTTTCCTAGACCAAGGAACAGAAAACATTATCACCACCTGAACCTGAATAAACATCATAACCTTTGACATCAACATTAGCCTTAAATTTGACCACTATTCCCTAATCTTTACCCCCATTGCACTGTACGTAACATGATCTATTCTAGAATTTGCATTATGATACATACACTCAGACCCCAACCTAAATCGATTCTTTAAATACTTATTACTCTTCCTAGTAGCCATGATTATTCTGGTCACCGCCAATAACCTATTCCAACTATTCATTGGCTGAGAAGGAGTAGGTATTATATCCTTCCTACTAATTGGATGATGACACGGACGAGCCGACGCCAACACAGCAGCCCTACAAGCAGTACTCTACAACCGCGTCGGAGATATTGGCCTAATCCTCGCCTTAGCATGAATTGCTATAAACCTAAACTCATGAGAAATCCCACAAATCTTCTTATTAACCAAAGACCTTAACATAACCCTTCCACTGATAGGACTAATCCTAGCTGCCACAGGAAAATCAGCCCAATTCGGCCTACACCCCTGACTTCCTTCAGCAATAGAAGGCCCAACCCCAGTCTCCGCCTTACTTCATTCAAGCACAATAGTAGTTGCAGGAATTTTCCTATTAATCCGACTCCACCCCCTAATAGAAAATAACCCTCTCGCCTTAACTACCTGCCTTTGCCTAGGAGCCCTCACAACCCTATTTACCGCTACTTGTGCCCTAACCCAAAACGACATCAAAAAAATTGTAGCATTTTCAACATCAAGTCAACTAGGCCTAATAATAGTAACTATCGGCCTAAATCAACCACAACTAGCCTTCCTCCACATCTGCACTCACGCCTTTTTCAAAGCAATACTATTCCTATGCTCTGGATTAATTATTCACAGCCTCAACGACGAACAAGACATCCGAAAAATAGGAGGACTACACAAATTAATGCCATTCACCTCCTCCTGCCTAACAATTGGAAGCCTCGCATTAACAGGCACCCCCTTCCTAACCGGCTTCTTCTCAAAAGATGCAATTATTGAAGCACTAAACACTTCCTACCTAAACGCCTGAGCCCTCGCCCTAACACTACTTGCCACCTCTTTCACCGCCGTATATAGCCTCCGAGTAGTCTTCTTCGTAACAATGGGCTCCCCACGATTTTCCCCTTTATCCCCCATTAACGAAAATAACCCCGCTGCCCTAGCATCAATTGAACGACTAGCATGAGGAAGCATCATTGCGGGCCTCCTTATTACCTCAAACTTTCTACCATCCAAAGCCCCCATCGCAACGATACCCCCCTCCCTTAAACTGGCCGCACTAACAGTCACAATCCTCGGCCTCATTATCGCCCTCGCCCTTGCCACAGCAACAACAAAACAAATTAAAACAACCCCTTCCCTCCCCCTTCACAATTTTTCAAATATACTTGGATTCTTCCCATCAATTATTCACCGCCTAATTCCAAAAATTACCCTTACCCTAGGAAAACAATCCACCAAACTAGATCGACAATGAATAGAAATAGGGCCAAAAGGCCCCCTCTCCTTCCACACCCATTTATCCTCAATATTTAATATTGACACCAACATCATCAAAATTTACTTAACATTTTACCTAATCACAACAGCCTTAATTATTATGCTCCTAACCACTTTCTAAACAGCCCGAAGCGCCCCACGGCTTAATCCACGAGTTAACTCCAAAACCACAAAAAGACATAACAATAAAACCCAGGCACATACAACTAATATCCCCCCTCCAACAGAGTACATTAAAGAAACTCCACTTAAATCTCCCCGTACAACAAAAAATTCTTTAAACTCATCAACAACAACTCAACTATCCCCATGCCCTCCCCAAAATCACCACGCCGCAACCCCAACCCCTAATAAATATACCATTACATACACCTTCACCGATCCAGCCCCCCACGTTTCAGGAAAAGGCTCAGCAGCCAAAGCAGCCGAATATGCAAATACCACTAGCATCCCTCCCAAATAAATCAAAAACAGCATTAAACCAACTAATGACCCACCATGCCCTACTAAAACTCCGCAGCCCACACCAGCAGCCACAGCTAACCCCAATGCAGCAAAATAAGGAGCCGGATTAGAAGCAACCCCTACCAACCCAACCACCAAGCACAACAAAAACAAATTAAAAAAGTATATCATAATTCCCGCCAGGACTTTAACCAGGACTAATGACTTGAAAAACCACCGTTGTAATTCAACTACAAGAACTATGGTAACCCGAAAAACCCACCCACTACTAAAAATTGCTAATAACGCACTAATTGACCTACCAGCCCCATCTAACATCTCTACATGATGAAACTTTGGTTCACTCCTACTACTCTGTCTTATTACACAGATCTTAACCGGATTATTCCTAGCCATACACTATACCTCAGACATTTCAACCGCCTTTTCATCTGTAGCCCACATTTGTCGAGACGTAAATTATGGCTGACTTATCCGCAATATCCACGCTAACGGAGCCTCATTTTTCTTCATCTGCATCTACATGCATATCGGACGAGGACTCTATTATGGCTCATACTTATATAAAGAAACTTGAAACATTGGAGTAGTACTTCTATTATTAGTAATAATAACCGCATTTGTAGGATATGTCCTCCCATGAGGCCAAATATCATTCTGGGGAGCCACAGTAATTACAAACCTCCTATCAGCTGTACCATACATAGGAAACACCCTAGTACAATGAATCTGAGGCGGATTTTCTGTAGACAACGCAACCCTTACACGATTCTTTGCATTCCATTTTCTACTACCATTCATTGTAGTAGCAGCCACAGCACTGCACGCCCTATTCTTACACGAAACCGGGTCAAACAACCCAATCGGCCTAAACTCAGACGCAGATAAAATTCCATTCCACCCCTACTTCTCATACAAAGACATTTTAGGCTTTGCTATACTCCTTACCGCCCTCACAATCCTCGCCCTATTTTCACCAAATCTTCTAGGAGACCCCGAAAATTTTACACCCGCCAACCCTCTAGTAACTCCCCCCCACATTAAACCAGAATGATATTTCCTATTTGCATACGCTATCCTCCGCTCAATCCCTAACAAACTGGGAGGAGTGTTAGCACTACTATTTTCTATTCTAGTACTAATAACCGTCCCCCTACTACACACCTCCAAACAACAAGGCCTTGTATTCCGCCCTTTAGCCCAATTCCTATTTTGAACCCTTGTAGCAGACGTCATGATTTTAACCTGAATTGGGGGCATACCGGTTGAACACCCCTTCATCATTATTGGCCAAATCGCCTCCGTCCTATACTTTTCTTTATTCCTAATTCTTAACCCACTAACAGGCTTGTTAGAAAACAAATACTTAAAATTCAACTGCCCTAGTAGCTTAACCTAAAAGCGCCGGTCTTGTAATCCGGAGATTGAAGGTTAAAATCCTTCCTAGTGCCAGAAAAGAGAGATTTTAACTCCCATCCCTAACTCCCAAAGCTAGGATTCTAAACTAAACTATTTCCTGCAACGCCCACAACGCCCACAACGCCCACAACGCCCACAACGCCCACAACGCCCACAACGCCCACAACGCCCACAACGCCCACAATGTCCACAATGTCCACAATGTCCACAATGTCCACAATGTCCACAATGTCCACAATGTCCACAATGTCCACAATGTCCACAATCTAACATTATGGTATAGTACATACTATGCATAATCTAACATTATGGTATAGTACATACTATGCATAATCTAACATTATGGTATAGTACATACTATGCATAATCTAACATTATGGTATAGTACATTAAATTAGATATCCCCATAACATCATCATAACATTCTCTTTTAAATATAAAATGTAATGTTTAGCGACCAATTAATGTTTTTAAAATGCTTAGTAGTAAGAGACCACCAACCTCCCTATACCTTAATGTACAACGTCCTTGATAGGGTCACGGACAAAACTTGTGGGGGTTTCACAATATGCACTATTACTGGCATCTGGTTCCTATTTCAGGTCCATAATTAGCAAGTATCCCCCCACGGTGAACTATGCCTGGCATAAGTTATTGGTGGAGTTCTTAATAGCAAGCACCCACCAAGCCGGGCGTTCATTTAAAGGCATGGGGTTTTTTATTTTTCGGGTCACTTTCATCTGGCAATTTCATGCACCCTACCACAAACGTCTGAAGAGAGTCCATAAATGCCTGAGAAAAGTAAATGAATGCTTTATTGACATAACTGGACTGCGCATAAAATTATTTCACGGGCATAACTTTATCCTTTACTCCACATACCCCTATGAGATTCCCCCCCCCTCGCGCACGCGAGCAATTAAACCCCCCATACCCCCCATGCGCAGCAAGTCCTAATTATCCTGTTAAACCCCGAAACCAGGTAAGGCCCGATTGCATGCTCAACGAGTAATGCGTGTTGATATATATATAGTGTTGTAAATTCGAGCCCCATTGTACA